AAATTCATCTCCAATAATGAAATAAATCAAGAAAAAATTAATAATAAAAAAAAAATTCACTTTATGTTTATTTCGACTCTAAAAAAGTCACTTTATAATATTAGTAAGAAAAATTCACATATTTTGTGTGATTTATCCTACTTGTCACAAGCATATGTATTTTACAAATTATCACAAACCCAAGTTATTAATTTTTCTAAATTTAGATCTGTTCTTCAATATAACACAACGTCTTGTTTCCTTAAGACTAAAATAAAGGACTATTTTAAAACACTAGGAATATTTCATTCGGAATTAAAACATAAGAAACTTCAGAGTTATAGAATAAATCAATGGAAAAACTGGTTAAGATGGCATTATCAATACGATTTATCTCAGATTAGATGGTCTAGATTAATGCCAAAAAAATGGCGAACTAGGGTTAATCAAAGTTGTATGGCTCAAAATAAAAATAGAAACTTAAACAAATGGAATTCATATGAAAAAGACCAATTACTTCATTACAAAAAAGAAAATGATTCGGAAATCTATTCATTATCAAACGAAAAAGATAATTTTAAAAAATGTTATGGATATGGTCTTTTAGCATATAAATCGATTAATTATGAAAATAAAAGTGACTCATTTTTTTCTAGATTACCCTTTGAAGTTCAAGTAAAGAAGAACTTAGAAATTTCGTATAATTCCAACACGTCCAAACACAACTTTGTTGATATGCCCGGCAATCTTCATATCAATAATTATCTAAGAAAGGGCAATATTCTAGATAGAGAAAGAAATCTCGATAGAAAATATTTTGATTGGAAAATTATCCATTTTTCTCTTAGACAAAAAGGAGATATTGAAGCCTGGGTTAAGATCGATACCAACAGTAATCCAAATACTAAAATTGGTATTAATAATTATCAAATAATTGATAAAATTGAGAAAAAGGGGGTTTTTTATCTTACAACTCATCAAAATCCAGAAAAAACTCAAAAAAATTCGAAAAAAGTCTTTTTTGATTGGATGGGAATGAATGAAAAAATATTTAATCGTCCCATATTGAATCTGGAATTTTGGTTCTTCCCAGAATTTGTACTACTTTATAATGTCTATAAAATAAAACCGTGGATTATACCAAGCAAATTCCTTCTTTTTAATTTGAATACAAATAAAAATGTTAGTCAAAATAAAAACCAAAACTTTTTTCTACCATCAAATAAAAAAATAAAAATAAAGAATCGAAGTCAAGAAGCAAAAGAACCCCCAAGTCAAAGAGAGCGTGGATCAGATATAGAAAACAAAGGAAATCTGAGCCCTGTTTTTTCAAAACATCAAACCGATCTTGAAAAAGATTACGTGGAATCAGACACAAAAAAGGGTAAAAATAAAAAACAATACAAAAGCAACACGGAAGCAGAACTAGATTTGTTCTTGAAACGTTATTTGCTTTTTCAATTGAGATGGAACAGTGCTTTGAATCAAAGAATGTTCGAAAATATCAAGGTATATTGTCTCCTGCTTCGACTGATAAATCCAACCAAAATTACTATATCGTCAATTCAAAGGAGAGAAATGAGTTTGGATATAATGCTGATTCAGCCAAATTTACCTCTTACAGACTTGATGAAGAAGGGGGTATTGATTATCGAACCTATTCGGTTGTCTGTAAAAGATAATGGACAATTTATTATGTATCAAACCATAGGTATTTCATTGGTTCATAAAAGTAAACACCAAACTAATCAAAGATACCGAGAACAAAGATATGTTGATAAAAAGAATTTTGACGAATTCATTCTGCAACCTCAAACTCAAAGAATAAATACAGAAAAAACTCATTTTGGTTTGCTTGTTCCTGAAAATATTTTATGGTCTAGACGTCGTAGAGAGTTGAGAATTCGAAGTTTTTTTAATTCTTGGAATTGGAATGTCGTCGATAGAAATTCAGTATTTTGCAACGAAACCAATGTAAAAAACTGGAGTCAATTTTTGGATGAACGGAAACCCCTTTATAAAGATAAAAATGAATTAATTAAATTTAAGTTCTTTTTTTGGCCTAATTATCGATTAGAAGATTTAGCTTGTATGAATCGTTATTGGTTTGATACCAATAATGGTAGCCGTTTCAGTATCTTAAGGATACATATGTATCCACGATTGAAAATTAATTGATAGTACTATATACCCTGTCTCGTATAGAGTATCTGAAAGCAAATAAATGGAAACATGCCTTGTTTTACATCTCATTCGAATCTAATTCGAGTAGACAATACTAAATCAATAAAATAAGGTATTGATTAGATCTAGAAATGAATCAACAGAATCTTCTTCATTTTAGGATTTTAGGTTTCAATTATTCGCTTTTGTGACTAAAAAAAACGTACCTACCGCCTTTTTGGATTCCTATCTGAATCAAATTTGAAATTTGATTAATTTATTGGAATTGCTAAAATTAGAGGTTCATAAAGAAATTAAGTCTATATACCAAGTTCAAATTACTGGCATTATTATTACTGATCAATAAAATTCGAAAAAATCCATATCTGTAAAATAAAGAAAGGGGAAATTCATTTATGGTAAAAAATTCTGTCATTTCAGTTATTTTTCAAGAAGAAAAGAAAGGATCTGTTGAATTTCAAGTATTCAATTTCACCAATAAGATACGAAGACTTACTTCACATTTAAAATTGCACAAAAAAGACTATTTATCTCAGAGAGGTTTGAAGAAAATTTTGGGAAAACGTCAACGACTGCTAGCTTATTTGGCAAAAAAAAATAGAGTACGTTATAAAGAATTAATTAATCAGTTGGACATTCGAGAGACAAAAACTCGTTAATTTGATTAATTTGAAGAGTTATTTCATTTTCACTTATATGTTTCGATTAAATTTTGATGAACTTCTTTTCACTTTCAGTAATTCATGGAAGAATGAATCGTTAAAAAACTTATGACTGCACCAACTACAAGAAAAGACCTCATGATAGTCAATATGGGGCCTCAGCACCCATCAATGCACGGTGTTCTTCGACTCATCGTTACTCTAGATGGTGAAGATGTTGTCGACTGCGAACCAATATTGGGTTATTTACATAGAGGGATGGAGAAAATTGCGGAAAACCGAACAATTATACAATATTTGCCTTATGTAACACGTTGGGATTATTTAGCTACTATGTTCACAGAAGCAATAACCATAAATGGACCCGAACAATTAGGCAATATTCAAGTACCTAAAAGGGCTAGCTATATCAGAGTGATTATGTTGGAGTTGAGTCGGATAGCTTCTCATTTGTTATGGCTCGGTCCTTTTATGGCGGATATTGGTGCACAGACCCCTTTCTTCTATATTTTTCGAGAAAGAGAATTGATATATGACCTATTCGAAGCTGCCACCGGTATGCGAATGATGCATAATTATTTTAGGATTGGAGGAGTGGCTGCCGATCTACCCTATGGCTGGATAGATAAATGTTTGGATTTTTGCGATTATTTTTTAACAGGGGTTGCTGAGTATCAAAAACTTATTACTCGGAATCCTATTTTTTTAGAACGAGTTGAAGGCGTAGGCATTATTGGGAGAGACGAGGCATTAAATTGGGGTTTATCGGGACCAATGCTACGAGCTTCCGGAATAGAATGGGATCTTCGTAAAGTTGATCATTATGAGTCTTACGACGAATTTGATTGGCAGGTTCAATGGCAACGAGAAGGGGATTCATTAGCTCGTTATTTAGTACGAATCGGTGAAATGACAGAATCCATAAAGATTATTCAACAGGCTCTGGAAGGAATTCCAGGAGGGCCTTACGAAAATTTAGAAATGCGACGTTTTGACAGATTAAAAGATCCTGAATGGAATGATTTTGAATATCGGTTTATTAGTAAAAAGCCTTCTCCAACTTTTGAATTGTCGAAACAAGAACTTTATGTGAGAGTTGAAGCCCCAAAAGGAGAATTGGGGATTTTTCTCATAGGAGATCAGAGCGTTTTTCCTTGGAGATGGAAAATTCGCCCACCAGGTTTTATCAATTTGCAAATTCTTCCTCAGTTAGTTAAAAGAATGAAATTGGCTGATATTATGACAATACTAGGTAGCATAGATATCATTATGGGAGAAGTTGATCGTTGAAATGATAATTGATACAACAGAAATAGAGACTATCAATTCTTTTTCCAAATTGGAATCCTTAAAAGAAGTCTATGGGATCATAGGGATGCTTGTCCCTATTGTGACTCTTGTATTAGGAATCACAATAGGTGTACTAGTAATTGTTTGGTTAGAAAGAGAAATATCTGCAGGAATACAACAACGTATTGGGCCTGAATATGCCGGCCCGTTAGGAATTCTTCAAGCTCTAGCAGATGGGACAAAACTACTTTTGAAAGAGAACCTTATTCCATCTACAGGAGATACTCGTTTATTCAGTATCGGACCATCCATAGCAGTAATATCTATCTTTCTAAGTTATTCAGTAATTCCTTTTGGTGATCACCTTGTTCTAGCCGATCTTAGTATTGGTGTTTTTTTTTGGATTGCCATTTCAAGTATTGCTCCCGTTGGACTTCTTATGTCGGGGTATGGATCAAATAATAAATATTCCTTTTTAGGTGGTCTACGGGCAGCTGCTCAATCAATTAGTTATGAAATACCATTAGCTCTATGTGTGTTATCAATATCTCTACGTGTGATTCGATGAGACCTAAAATTTATCCAAATTCTTTTCTTTCTAGAAACAAGGATAAAAAGATTTGATTGATTATATATATTTTTTTTTCTTCAGCATTTGAGTTGATGAACTAAATCAGATAGTTATATGAGTGAAAGAAAACGGCTTCTAAATTTGCAGTAAAAAAGTTGAGTCTCATTTCCTATGTACAAGAATCAAATGGTGAAAAAAGTAAACATAAGCAAGAGAGATTGTTTACCCCAAGATTCGTGAATTGTCATGATAGCTTGAAGCGGGTTCAAAAGACCAACTCTATGGAGTTTTTACTGTCTATTACCATAGATGGA